TTAAAAATAAGCTAATGTAAGCTTTTGGGTTCATACCTCAAATATAAAGGAAATACCTTTTTTTTAAAAATAAAGTGCCTGATTAAAGGATTATTCTGATAGAATAAATTAAGTAATGTATATTTACCTTTATTATATTTTATAGAATTAAACTATACCTTTTAGTATCAAAAACTAATATGCATCTTACACTAAAATATAATTATAATTTGAATTTAAAATTCAATGAGAAACAAGATTTCTATTTTAAATCTTTAATTTATTTAATTCAAATAAAATATTTTTCTTATTTATTTTATTTTTTAGTACATTAATTGCCATTTCATCTAATTCATGATTTGGTTGTTGAATAGGATTAGAAATTAATTTATTGAGATTCATCCCCCTAATCTCATCCCCTAATAATTTAATATCTAACGAAGCAGCATTAAAATACTTTTTAACTCAATCTATTGCTTCAATTAATTTTTTATTTTGTATTTTAATAAAAATAACTTTAATAAAAAATTTTGAAATCAATAGATTTATTTCAATTATAATTAATTCATCAATATTAATAAAAATAGGTTCAGCTCCTTTCCATTTTTGATTCCCTAATATTGTAGAAGGACTTTCATGATTTAATAATTTTATTTTAATAACATGACAAAAAATTACTCCAATTATTATTCTTTCATATTATATAAATAAAAATTATATTTTAATTATTGTTATTTTAAATGTAATTATTGGAGCTATTAGAGGATTAAATCAAATTTCTTTACGAAAATTAATAGCTTTTTCTTCAATTAATAATTTAGGATGAATATTAATATCTATTTTAATTAGAGAAAATTTATGAATATTTTTTTTATCATTTTATTCATTTATAATTATAATTATAATTTTTTTTTTTTATAATTTAAATATTTTTTTTATTAATCAATTATTTATTAATAATATAAATTCTTTAATTAAAATTAATTTATTAATTAATTTTCTTTCATTAGGAGGGTTACCCCCATTTATTGGATTTTTCCCTAAATGAATTATTATTAATTTTATAATTAATAATCAAATATATTTTATTACATTCATTTTTATTATAATAAGATTAATTATACTATTTTTTTATATTCGAATTATTTATTCAGCTTTTTTATTTAATTATTTTAAAATAAAATGATTTAAAATTTATATTAAAAATAATTATTTTATTTTTATTAATTTTTTTACCTTTTTTTCCTTATTAGGAATAATTTTTAGAACTTTTTTTTTTATATAAATAAGGTTTTAAGTTAAAATTAAACTAATAATCTTCAAAATTATTTATAAAGAAATATTCTTTAAGCCTTAGTAAATTGATATTACTCCTTAAAATTTGCAATTTTATATCATTATTGAATATAAGACTTAATAAAAGAGAAATTTCTCGTTAATAAATTTACAATTTATCGCTTGATACCTCAGCCATTTTATTAGCGAAAATGACTTTATTCAACAAATCATAAAGATATTGGAACTTTATATTTTATTTTTGGAATTTGAGCAGGAATATTAGGTACTTCTTTAAGTTTATTAATTCGAGCTGAATTAGGTAACCCAGGTTCATTAATTGGAGATGATCAAATTTATAATACTATTGTTACAGCTCATGCTTTTATTATAATTTTTTTTATAGTTATACCAATCATAATCGGAGGATTTGGAAATTGATTAGTTCCTTTAATATTAGGAGCACCTGACATGGCTTTTCCTCGAATAAATAATATAAGTTTTTGGTTATTACCCCCCTCATTAACTCTTTTAATTTCAAGAAGAATTGTAGAAAATGGAGCAGGAACAGGATGAACAGTTTACCCCCCTCTTTCATCTAATATCGCTCACGGAGGAAGTTCAGTTGATTTAGCTATTTTTTCTTTACATTTAGCTGGAATTTCCTCAATTTTAGGAGCTATTAATTTTATTACAACTATTATTAATATACGATTAAATAACTTATCATTTGATCAAATACCTTTATTTATTTGAGCAGTAGGTATCACAGCTTTCTTACTTCTTTTATCTTTACCAGTTTTAGCAGGAGCTATTACTATATTATTAACAGACCGTAATTTAAATACCTCTTTTTTTGACCCCGCTGGTGGAGGGGATCCTATTTTATATCAACATTTATTTTGATTTTTTGGTCATCCAGAAGTTTATATTTTAATTTTACCTGGATTTGGAATAATTTCTCATATTATTTCTCAAGAAAGAGGTAAAAAAGAAACTTTTGGTTGTCTAGGAATAATTTATGCTATATTAGCAATTGGATTATTAGGATTTATTGTTTGAGCTCATCATATATTTACAGTAGGAATGGATATTGACACACGAGCTTATTTTACATCCGCAACTATAATTATTGCTGTTCCTACAGGAATTAAAATTTTTAGATGACTAGCTACTTTCCATGGTACTCAAATTAATTATTCTCCCTCTATTCTTTGAAGATTAGGATTCGTATTTTTATTTACAGTAGGGGGATTAACAGGAGTTATTTTATCAAATTCATCTATTGATATTACTCTACATGATACTTATTATGTTGTAGCTCATTTTCATTATGTTTTATCTATAGGAGCAGTTTTTGCTATTTTAGGAGGTTTTATTCATTGATACCCATTATTTACAGGTTTATCTTTAAACCCTTATTTATTAAAAATTCAATTTTTTATTATATTTATTGGAGTTAATTTAACTTTTTTTCCTCAACATTTTTTAGGGTTAGCTGGGATACCTCGTCGTTATTCAGATTATCCAGATTCATATATTTCATGAAATGTTATTTCATCTTTAGGATCTTATATTTCTTTATTAGCAGTAATATTAATATTAATTATTATTTGAGAATCAATAATTAACCAACGAATTGCTTTATTTTCATTAAATTTATCTTCTTCTATTGAATGATACCAAAATCTTCCACCAGCGGAACATTCATATAATGAACTCCCTATTTTAAGTAATTAATCTAATATGGCAGATTATATGTAATGGATTTAAACCCCATTTATAAAGGATTATCCTTTTTTTAGAAATGGCAACTTGATCTAATTTTAATTTACAAAATGGAAATTCTCCTCTAATAGAACAAATTATTTTTTTTCATGATCATACTTTAATTATTTTAATTATAATTACAATTTTAGTAGGTTATTTAATATTAAGATTATTATTTAATAAATTTATTAATCGATTTTTATTAGAACAACAAATAATTGAATTAATTTGAACTATTTTACCAGCTATTACATTAATTTTTATTGCGCTACCTTCATTACGTTTACTTTATCTTTTAGATGAATTAAACAATCCTTTAATTACCTTAAAATCTATTGGACATCAATGATATTGAAGTTATGAATACTCAGATTTTCATAATATCGAATTTGATTCTTATATAATTCCTTCTAATGAAATATCTAATAATAGTTTTCGATTATTAGATGTTGACAATCGAATTGTTCTACCTATAAATAATCAAATTCGAATCTTAGTTACTGCTACTGATGTTATTCATTCATGAACAGTTCCTTCTTTAGGAGTTAAAATTGATGCTAATCCTGGACGATTAAATCAAACTAATTTTTTTATTAATCGTCCAGGAATTTTTTATGGTCAATGTTCAGAAATTTGCGGAGCTAATCATAGATTTATACCTATTGTAGTAGAAAGAATTTCAATTAAAAATTTTATTAATTGAATTAATAATTATTCATCATTAGATGACTGAAAGCAAGTACTGGTCTCTTAAACCATTTTATAGTAAATTAGCAATTACTTCTAATGAAAGAATTAGTTAAAATATAACATAAATATGTCAAATTTAAATTATTACTTTAGTAATATTCTTTTATTCCACAAATAATACCTATTAATTGATTAATATCTTTTTTTTTTTTTTTTTTATTATTTTTATTATTTAATATTTTAAATTATTATATTTATAACATTAAACCTAATAAAAATAATAATATCAATAAAAATTTTAAGTTAAAAAATTTATATTGAAAATGATAAGTAATTTATTTTTTATTTTTGACCCATCAACTAATTTATTTAATTTATCTTTAAATTGAATTAGAACAATACTAGGAATTTTATTTATTCCTTATTCATATTGATTAATCCCCAATCGTCATTTTTTTTTTTGAAATTTTATTTTATCTAAACTTCATAATGAATTTAAAAATTTATTAAAAAATAATTATTTCAGAGGATCAACTTTTATTTTTATTTCAATATTTTCTTTTATTTTATTTAATAATTTTTTAGGTTTATTTCCTTATATTTTTACCAGAACAAGTCATTTAACTTTATCATTATCTATTTCATTACCTTTATGATTAAGATTTATAATTTATGGATGAATTAATAATTCTCAACATATATTTATTCATATAATTCCTCAAGGTACCCCTTCTATTTTAATACCATTTATAGTGCTAATTGAAACTATTAGTAATATTATTCGACCAGGAACATTAGCAGTTCGTTTAACAGCTAATATAATTGCAGGACATTTATTAATAACTCTATTAAGAGGAACAGGACCTAATATACCTTCTTACTTAATTATTATTTTAGTTATTATTCAAATTCTTTTATTAGTTTTAGAATCAGCTGTAGCTATTATTCAATCTTATGTTATTGCTATTTTATCAACATTATATTCTAGAGAAGTAAACTAATGAAAAACTTATCTTCTTATCACCCTTTTCATCTTGTAGATTACAGACCTTGACCTTTAACTGGAGCTATTGGAGTTATAACATTAGTGACAGGTATAGTAAAATGATTTCATAATTTTAATATAAATTTATTAATTTTAGGGTATTTAATTGTTATTTTAACTATATATCAATGATGACGAGATATTTCTCGAGAAGGAACCTTACAAGGTAAACACACAATTCTAGTTACAAAAGGACTTCGATGAGGAATAATTTTATTTATTGTTTCAGAAGTATTTTTTTTTTTATCATTTTTTTGAGCTTTTTTTCATAGAAGTTTAGCCCCTAATATTGAAATTGGAACTATATGACCCCCTATAGGAATTATTACATTTAATCCATTTCAAATTCCTCTTCTTAATACAATTATTTTAATTAGTTCAGGAATTTCAGTGACTTGAGCTCATCATGCTTTAATGGAAAATAATAATACACAAACTACTCAAAGATTATTTATTACTATCACTTTAGGAATTTATTTTTCCATTCTCCAAGCTTATGAATATTTAGAAGCTCCTTTTACTATTGCTGACAGAATTTATGGATCTACATTTTTTATAGCAACTGGATTTCATGGACTACATGTAATTATTGGGACAATATTTTTATTAATTTGTTTAATTCGTCATTTAAATAATCATTTTTCAAGAAATCACCATTTCGGATTTGAAGCAGCAGCATGATATTGACATTTTGTAGATGTAGTTTGATTATTCCTTTATATTTCAATTTATTGATGAGGAAATTAATTATTTATATAATATATTTAGTATATTTGACTTCCAATCAAAAAGTTTAAAAATTTTTAATATAAATAATTATTTTAATAACAAATATTTTCATTTTAATTGGTTTAATTTCAAATATTATAATATTTTTATCTATTATTCTATCTAAAAAATCATTTTCTGACCGAGAAAAAAGATCTCCCTTTGAATGTGGGTTTGATCCAAAATCTTCAGCTCGAATACCTTTTTCATTACACTTTTTTTTAATTACAGTAATTTTTTTAATTTTTGATGTAGAAATTGCTTTAATTTTTCCTATTATTCCTTTATTCAAATTAGTTAATCTAATAATTTGAGCAAAAATTAGTTTTTTTTTTATTTTAATTTTATTAATTGGCTTGTATCATGAATGAAATCAAAATATATTAAATTGAACAAATTAGAGCTTGATTAAGTATTTCATTTACATTGAAAGGATTATAGTTTAAATAAAACATTTGATTTGCATTCAAAAAATATTGAAATTCAATTTATCTTAAAATAAGAAGCAATAATTGCATTTAATTTCGACTTAAAAGAAAGAGTTTTATTAACTCCTTATTTTTAATTGAAACCAAATAGAGGTATATCACTGTTAATGATAAAATTGAATAATAATTCCAATTAAATTATAAAAATTGTATAGAAATATAAAGTATAAAATTAAGCTGCTAACTTTATTTTTAGTGGTTAAATTCCATTAATATTTCTATTTATATAGTTTAATTAAAACATTACATTTTCATTGTAAAAATAAAATATTTTTTTTTATAAATATCTAAAGATAATTTTATCTCCTTAATATCTTCAATATTAAACTCTTATTATAAGCTATTTAGATATAAATTAAATAATAATATTAATAAAATAATTATTATTCATAAAAAAAATCTAAATAAATAAATTTTAAAGTTATTTAATTGAAAAATATTAAAAAATAATGAATATTTTTTAATAATATTTATTATACCTCAACCTCTATATAATTCTCTTCAACCTAAATCAATATTTTTTAATAAATTTTGACCAAAATTTAAAAAATAATAATTAATTCCATAAGTTCTCAAATTAGGTATAAATCATATTATACTTAAAAAATTTCTTAAATTATAAACTAATAAAAACTTATTAATAGAATATAATTTTATATTTCTTACTATATAACCTAAAATTCCCCCTATAATTACAACATAAATTACTATTAATTTTAAATTTAAAGGTAAATAAATTATATAAGGATAAGAAAAAATTATTCATCTTAAAAATCTTCCTCTAATAACTCTTATAAATAATAATGTAAATATACTATTTAATATAGTAAAATCTTCATCATATAAATTATAAACTCTTAATAAATTATAATCATTAATTATTAAATATATTATTAATCGAAAACTATATAATATAGTTAAACCTGTAGATAAATAATATAATAAAAAAATTAATAAATTTAAATTTCTGAATCTAACTAACTCTAAAATTAAATCCTTAGAATAAAATCCAGCTAAAAAGGGGATTCCACATAAAGCTATATTAGAAATATTTATACATAAAGAAGTTAAAGGAACATAAAATCTAATACCACCTATAAATCGAATATCTTGTATATCATTTATTATATGAATAATAACCCCAGCACATATAAATAATAAAGCTTTAAATATAGCATGAGTAAGTAAATGAAAAAAAGCTAATTTAGGTAAACCTATTCTTAAAATTCTTATTATTAAACCTAATTGTCTTAAAGTTGATAAAGCAATAATTTTTTTTAAATCAAATTCATAATTTGCTGCAATTCCAGATATAAATATTGTTAAACCAGATAATAATAATAAAAATTTCAAAAAAAATATATCTAATAATAATATATTAAATCGAATTAATAAGTAAACCCCTGCAGTTACTAAAGTAGATGAATGAACTAAAGCAGAAACAGGAGTAGGAGCCGCTATAGCTGCAGGTAATCAAGAACTAAAAGGAATTTGAGCTCTTTTAGTTATAGCTGCTATAATAATTATTGTACCAACCATTATTATAGATCAATCATTATTCATAAATTCTAAATAAAAAATATAATTTCAACTTCCATAATTTATTATTCAAGAAATAACTATTAAAATTAAAACATCACCAATTCGATTTGACAAAGCAGTTAATATCCCAGCATTATATGATTTTAAATTTTGATAATAAATTACTAAACAATAAGAAATTAAACCTAAGCCATCTCAACCTAATAAAATTCTAATAATATTGGGACTAATAATTAATAACATTATAGAAAAAACAAATAATAAAACTAAAATAATAAATCGTCTTAAATTAATTTCTGAACTTATATATCTTTTTCTATAATAAATGACAACTGAAGAAATTAAAAATACAAATATTATAAATAATAAAGATATTCAATCTAATAAAATAGATATAACGATTCTTATTGAATTAAAAGAAATTAATTCTCACTCTAAAAAAATAACTATATCATTTATAATAAAATAAATTATTATAATAAAATTTATTATACTAAATATAAATAAAAATATAAAAGAATTAAAACAAATAGAATATTTTAAATTATTTATAATTTAAAATGAATTTTATTCATATTTTTGATTCCACAAATCAATATTTTTATTAAATTATTTAAATAAATTATAATCAGATTATTGTATAATCAATTTTTAATAATATAATATTTAAAGGAAATCAATGTAATAATAATAATAAATATTCCCGAGAAACTCCTGTGTAATATCTATAAATACCACAATAATAAACCCCATGTTGAATAAATGAATATAAATATAATCTGTAGCCAGCTCTAAAAAAAGAAATCAATATTAATATTAATATTCTTAATCAAGATCATCTTAATAAACTATTAATTAATCTAATTTCACCTATTAAATTTAATCTAGGAGGAGCAGCCATATTTGAACTTAACAATAAAAATCATCATATTCTTATAGAAGGTATAAAACTTATTATTCCTTTATTAATATATAATCTTCGTCTATGTAACCGTTCATATCTAATATTAGCTAAACAAAATATACCAGAAGAACATAATCCATGACCAATTATTAAAATATAAGAACCAATAAAACCTCAATAATTTATAATTATAATACCTCTAATTACAATTCTTATATGTGCTACAGAAGAATAAGCAATTAAAGATTTAATATCAACTTGACAAAAACATTTTAAACTAATATAAAATCCACCAATTAATCTAATAATAATTCAAATATAATTTAATTTTATATTAATTTCTTGTAAAAAAATTAATAAACGTAATAAACCATAGCCCCCCAATTTAAGTATAATACCAGCTAAAATTATAGAACCTGAAACAGGAGCTTCAACATGAGCTTTTGGTAATCATAAATGTACAAAATATATTGGTATTTTAACTAAAAAAGCTAAAATTATAGAAAAATATAATATATATATATTTAAATTAATAAATTTCAAAAAATAAATTATTATACAATTCATTTCATTAAAAACATAAAAAATTCCAATTAATAAAGGTAAAGAAACAAATAAAGTATAAAATAATAAATATATACCAGCTTGAATTCGTTCAGGCTGATAACCTCAACCAATAATTAATATTAAAGTAGGAATTAAACTACCCTCAAAAAATAAATAAAATAAAAATATATTTATAACTCTAAAAGTTAAATATAATATAATTAATAAAAATAAAACATTTAATAAAAAAAAATTTACATAATAATTAACTTTAAATAAATTTTCTCTTGACATAATTATTAAAACACTAATTCAAATTCTTAATATAATTAATCCATAAGATAAAATATCACATGATATTATATATCTTAAATTACAATATAAATTAATTGTTATACTTAAATTTATAAATATAAATATTAATAAAAATAATATTATTTGAACCAATCAAAATATATTTTTTTTAAAACAAAAAGGAATTATAAAAATTATTATAAAAAAAAACTTTATCATTTATAATATATTAAAACTTTGAAAATAATCATTTCCATGAGTACGAATTATAGAAACTAAAATAGACAACCCTAAAGCACCTTCACAAACAGAAAAAACTAAAAAAACCATTAATATATATAAATCATATTCAATTATTCTAAATAATAATAATATAAAAAAAAAAATACTTAATACAATAAATTCTAATCTTAATAATACAATTAATAAATGTTTATGTTTAGAAACAAAAATTAAATTTCCTACAAAAAATATAAAAATAATAGTAATACCTATATTTAAAATTATCATTTGTTTTTATAGTTTAATTAAAAATATTGGTCTTGTAAATCAAAGTTAAATTTATATTTTAAAAACTTCAAAGAAAAAGAATTTCTTTATCAATAATCTCCAAAATTATTATTTTTATTAAACTATTCTTTGACTTGAAATTATAAAAATTTTTTTATCTACTATATTAATTATAATTTCAATAATTATATTATTTATTAATAATCCATTACCTATAGGATTAATAATTTTATTACAAACTTTATTAATTTGTTTAATTTCAGGTTTAATAATTAAAACATACTGATTTTCATATATTTTATTTTTAACTTTTTTAGGAGGATTATTAGTATTATTTATTTATGTTAGAAGAATTGCTTCAAATGAATTATTTAAATCTTTTATGTTCACAACTATTTTAATAATAATTTTATTTTTTTCTTTTATTGTATTAATTCAAATAATTTTTATAAATAATATTTCATGAATAAATCTCTATTTCAATTCAGATATAAATTCAATACTAAAATTAAATTTTTTTTTTAATAATGATTATAAAATTAGTTTAAATAAACTTTATAATAATCAAACTTTCACATTAATAATAATAATAGTAATTTATTTATTTATTACTTTAGTTGCAATTGTAAAAATTACTAATATCTTTTATGGGCCTTTACGATCTATTTATTAAAAAAAAATATTAATGACAAATAAATTTTCTTTATTACGAAAAACACACCCAATTTTAAAAATCATCAATGGCTCATTAATTGATTTACCTTCACCATCTAATATTTCTAGATGATGAAACTTTGGTTCATTATTAGCTTTATGTTTAATTGTACAAATTTTAACAGGATTATTTTTAACTATATATTATACAGCTAATATTGAATTAGCATTTTACAGAGTTAACTACATTTGTCGAAATGTTAATTATGGTTGATTAATTCGAACCCTTCATGCAAATGGAGCATCATTTTTTTTTATTTGTATTTATCTTCATATCGGACGAGGTATTTATTATGAATCATTTAATTTAATATATACATGATTAGTAGGAGTAATTATTTTATTTTTATTAATAGCTACAGCTTTTATAGGATATGTTTTACCTTGAGGTCAAATATCATTTTGAGGGGCAACAGTTATTACTAATTTATTATCAGCTATTCCTTATTTAGGATCAATATTAGTTAATTGAATTTGAGGGGGATTTGCAGTTGATAATGCAACTTTAACTCGATTTTATACTTTCCATTTTTTATTACCTTTTATTATCATAATAATAACAATAATCCATTTACTATTTTTACACCAAACAGGATCTAATAATCCTTTAGGTTTAAACAGAAATTTAGACAAAATTCCATTCCATCCATTTTTTACATTTAAAGATCTAATTGGATTTATTATCTTAATTTTTTTATTATCTTTATTAACATTAACTAATCCTTATTTATTAGGAGATCCAGACAATTTTATTCCAGCTAACCCAATAGTAACCCCAATTCATATTCAACCTGAATGATATTTTTTATTTGCTTACGCAATTTTACGATCAATTCCAAATAAATTAGGAGGAGTAATTGCTTTAGTAATATCAATTCTAATTTTAGCTATTCTTCCTTTTACTTTCAATAAAAAAATTCAAGGTATTCAATTTTATCCTATTAATCAAATTATATTTTGATGTTTAATTGTAATAATTATTTTATTAACTTGAATTGGAGCTCGTCCAGTTGAAAACCCTTATGTAATTACAGGTCAACTTTTAACTATTTTCTATTTTTCTTATTTTATTTTCAATCCATTAATAAGTATATATTGAGATAAACTTTTATTTAATTAATTAATGAGCTTGATTAAGCATTTGTTTTGAAAACTTAAGAAAGAATAAATTATTCTATTAATTTATACTAAAAATAATTAATTAAATTAAAAAAATTTTTAACCCTAAAAAAAATAATAAAAAATTTAAAGAAATTGGTAAATATCTTTTTCAAGCTAAATATATTAATTTATCATAACGATAACGAGGTAAAGTCCCCCGAACTCAAATAAATAAAAAAGAAATAAATCTTAATTTTAAATAAAATATTAAACTTAAATTAAAACCTCCTATATAAATTAAAACAAAAAATAAACTTATAAATAAAATTCTTGAATATTCCGCTAAAAAAATTAAAGCAAATCCTCCTCTTCTATACTCAATATTAAACCCAGAAACTAATTCTCTTTCACCTTCAGCAAAATCAAAAGGAGTCCGATTAGTTTCAGCTAATATTGTTCTAATTCAACATAAACTTAAAGGTATTATCATAAAAATAAATCAAATAAATTTCTGATAATAATAAAAATTAATTAAATTAAAATCTATAATTAATAAAATTCTAGACATTAAAATTAAAGCTAGACTAACTTCATAAGAAATAGTTTGAGCAACTGCACGTAAACCACCTAATAAAGCATAATTAGAATTAGATGATCAACCAGCAATTATTACTGTATAAACTCCTATTCTGGTACAACAAAGAAAAAATAAAATACCTAAATTAAATCTAATAAAATTATAATAATAAGGAATTAATAATCAAACTATTAAAGATAAAATAAATCTAATAACAGGAGAAAAATAATAAGATAAATAATTAGAAAAATTAGGATAAGTTTGTTCTTTAGTAAATAATTTAATAGCATCAGAAAAAGGTTGTAAAATCCCCATTATACCAACTTTATTAGGACCTTTCCGAATTTGAATGTAACCTAAAACTTTCCGTTCTAATAAAGTTAAAAAAGCAACACCAATTAAAACTCCAATTAATAAAATTAAAAATCCAATAATAATTATATAAATATCATAATTTATCATTACTATCTATATAAATTAATTATATATTTATGAATTCTAAAATCATTACATTTTTCTGCCAAAATAGTAACAATTTTTTTTTAAATTTAAAAATTATAATATATATATATATATATATATATATTTATCTCTAAATTATTAATATTCATTCATTTAAATAAATTTAATTTAAATATTTAATCCTTTCGTACTAAAATATTTTTATTATTAAAAGATAGAAACCAACCTGGCTTACACCGGTTTGAACTCAGATCATGTAAGATTTTAATGATCGAACAGATCAAAATTTTTAAACTTCTGCATTTAAATTTTATCTTAATCCAACATCGAGGTCGCAAACTCTTTTTCTTATATGAACTAAAAAAAAAAATTACGCTGTTATCCCTAAGGTAATTTTTTCTTATAATCAATAATATTGGATCAAATATTCATTTATTTATGTTATATTATAAAAAAAGTTTTTTATATTTTTTTATCACCCCAACAAAATAAAAAAATTAATTTTTATATTAAATTTATAAATAATTATAATTAATTTTTTTATAAAACTCTATAGGGTCTTCTCGTCTTTTTAATTTATTTTAACTTTTTAATTAAAAAATTAAATTTTATAATATAAATAAGAGACAGTTTATATTTCATCCAATCTTTCATACAAGTCATCAATTAAATGACTAATGATTATGCTACCTTTGTACAGTCAAAATACTGCAGCCCTTTAATATAAAATCAGTGGGCAGATTAGACTTTATATTATTTACAAAAAGACATGTTTTTGATAAACAAGTGAATATAAATATTTGCCGAATTAATTTTAACTAATTTTCATAAATAATAAAAATTTTATTTAAATTATATACTAATTTTATCATTATAACTAATTTTTATTAATTAAAAAATATTTTTTTATAACTAAATAAAAATAAATTAAATTTTATTTTTAATGAAATTATTTATAATAAACTAAAATTAATTAAAAATATAATTTATATAAATTTCAAAATTTATTTAAAAATAATTTTATATAAATTTAATTTAAAGCTTATCCCTTAAAATATAAAATTAAAAATAAAAATTTATTAATTATTTAATAAATTTTTAATAATTAATTTAAAATTAAATTTTTTTCTAAAAAAACTAGATATATTTAAAAACGATTAACATTTCATTTCAAATTAATTATTAAAAATATTTATGCAACAATAACTTTTATAATTAATTATCTCTTTTAAATTCGAGAATTTATTTTTCATATAAAAATTTTTAATAAACTCTGATACACAAGATACACTAAATTAAAATTACTTTTAATTAAATTTTTTTTTTAATTATTTCAAAATTCTTTTACAATACTATTAAACTATAAATTAAAAAATTTTTTTTATAAATATACTAAAACCCCCCTTAATATATTAAAAATTTTTTTTTTATTTATTTTTATTTAATTTTTCCCCCTCAAATTAATTATAATAATAATATCTTTTCAATGTAAATGAAATACTTAATCAAGCTCTAATTTGTTCTTTCTAGAAACACTTTCCAGTACCCCTACTTTGTTACGACTTATTTCAACTTTTCTATATAATATTTATATATATATATGAATATATGAAAGCGACGGGCAATATGTACATATTTTAATTAAAAATCATTTTATTAAATTAAATAAAATTACATTTAAATCCACCTTCAATTATTTATTACAAAATAATATTCATCTAAATAAATTTATTGTAATCCATTATATTCTTAATTATAATCTATATCTTGATCTGATTTAATTTTAAATTAAAAAAATTTAAATATTATTTAATTATAAAAAAATATTTTTTTAACAACGATATATAAAATTATAAATTAAGTAAATTTATTCGTGGATTATCAATTATTAAACAGATTCCTCTAAATGAACTAAAATACCGCCAAATTATTTAAGTTTCAATAAATAATTATTTACTATTTTAGTATAAAATTTTAAAATTTAATAATAGGGTATCTAATCCTAGTTTATTACAAAAATTTATTAAATCATAATATAAATATAAAAATTAATTAAATTAAAATTTCACTTAATAATTTAAATTTTAAATTATTTATTAATCGATTTTTATTTATTAATTAACTAATAAAATTTAATTTAACTTTTGTTTAACCGCAACTGCTGGCACAAAATTTGTTATTAATTCAAATATTACTAAATCATAATTTCTTAAATTGTTTAATATTAATTACTATGCTAATAAAAAATTTATTTTTAAAATAAACAAAAATATACACTAAAATTTATATGTAAAATAAACTTTTAATAAATTAATTAAACTATAAAAAATTTTTATCTATATATATATTATTATAAATAGATTTTTTTTTTTTTTTTTTTATATATAAATATTTAATGTAAATTATTATATTTTAAATCATTTCTTTTTTTTTCTTTTTCATAATATTTATATTGAAAATTAAAATAATTAATAAACCTAGTATATTAATTCAAATAACTATATATTAATATAATTAATATTAATTTTTCAATAAATTAATGAATTTTTAAAATAATTAATTTATTAAATATTTAATATTATATATATATATATATGTAATAATAAATAAATTAAATGAAATAACAATTTAATTATTAATAAAACCGTTTTTAATTTATTTTCTTTAAATAAAAAAAA